TCCTAATCTCATCTACTGAAAAAGGGGCCCTCTTGATCACCTGAAGAGATTTTTAGGCAGAATTGGCATAATTATTACCGTGAGGATTGAGCTGCCAAAAGAGATTATCCTCCCTATAAAAAAATAAAAAAGAAAGTATTCTGAAGCCAAATGCTCTTGGATGGGTAGTTGAATAGAGGGAGAAATCCTTTTTTCTCCTTCATATTGAATGTAGTCTATCACTTTGAGATCATGAGAACCTTGTGAATTGATATAAATTATGGCATGCATCTCTGAGTAGAGTGGCATGGCCAAACATCATCCCAGAAACGAATCAGCTTACCATTGCCCAACCAAAGTCTAGCCCAAGTTCTGCCTGAAAGTCTTTCTGTATCAAATAAGACCTTTCTAGATGCAGGATATTTAAGAGGTGGGTTGGTCAATCCATTTTTTCCATTGGAGAGGTACTTAGCAGCCAAATATGAGCACCGTGGCTTTTTCTTTTCCTTTGGAAATAGCCATAGCCACTTCATAAGAAGGGCTGACTTGGTTGAAGTCCACCTCCTTCGTTAAGGTGATTAAAAAAATCCAGACCATAAAAAGAAAAAAAAGATTTTCTTTTTTGTATGGGATGCTAGTAAGGATGAACATGACGAGGTCTTATTTCATTACTTTTTTTTATTTAAATTCAAACATATCTATCTCAATCTTGTGGAAATTTTATCTTCAAATAACATTTGAAGGAGTAGGGAAGGCTACTCTTGGAATTAGGATTATGGTGGGGTCATAAGAGATGGAAATAGTGCTGTCATGTGGAATTGAACAGAGATCCCTTCTAGGGATCAAAGATGCAACCTTTGCAGAAGCAGAAACTCTCCTGCATGGCCATAGTTTTGTCCAAACTATTGATTTTATTCTTTTCAAGTCATCATATCAAACAAAAAGGGGTTCTCTTAACATGATTAGATGGACGAATGGTAATAATCAAGAACCTGGGCGCCTACGCTTTATCCTGAGAAAACATTTCTCAATATATGTTGAGTTAAAATTCATCATGTGAAGAGGGAAGGGACTCATTTAGCTGACCGTCAAGCTAACTTGGGTGTTAGGCTGCAGTCTTGTAGTCAGTGGACGGGAGGTCTTCCATTCCAGAAGAGATTGTAATTTCACTCTTTCCCCCACTTATCATCTCTCTGTGGGACTTGTTCCCTCTTCAACTCAGCGCTTTATAGATAGGCATTTTTATTGAGAATGTAAAGATCCCACCTTACCTTAAAAAAAAAGTAGCCGAGCCGAAGGAGCTGTCACAAATATAATTTGAGTACCACGGGGAAAAGCTAGCTGGATAAACAAGACAGGGATCGCCCGCTCGGCAATGCTACCTTGGGGAGGAGACAAAAGACTTTAATATAACAATGGAAACTCATATTCTAAAGCTTTTTCGATATATGAACAAGATTACTATGGAAGAGTTGGTGAACATTGTTCTGACTCATAGCTCTAAGATGACTAGCATGAATGAGCCAGCTTCAACACCACCTAGACTCTTAATCATAGACAGACTTGCGACCTCAACATAAAAGGATGAGCCTGGTCTGTCTATTTGTACGCATTGGCTTAATTCACTCCTAACCTCCCGCAAAGAACACATAATGAAAACAGCCTGGTAAGGCTGTACAAGGGGAAGGGCTTTGATAAGAAAGAGTTTGGGGGTGTCCCGCTTAGTTAACAAACATCGAGTTTAAATTAAAGTCGAGGCAGCATGGATACGAGACTATTGAAGTGAAGTTTGGAATAATTATGGTTTTCTATCTTCATATTTCAAAATTGGAGAATCACCAAGGCCTTTCAGGGATTCGGCGCGCCCCCCCAAGCTAGACGCTTCACCTACCTGGCCCCAGATAGAATGAGTTTTCCTAGCCCTAGTCTTACTAAGAGGTTGAATTGCTCTATAGGATAGTAGGCGAATGAATCGCATTAGTGCGATTTGGCTCGCTGAATCGCCCAGCGAACAAATCACCTCCTTGCTTTCTTAAAAAAAAAGCAGACCCGCGCGAATCGCGTCTTCGATCTTGCATATAAATAAATAAATGAAAAAAATCTTTATTTATTTATTTATCAACCGGGTCAACTGACGCCGTCGTCACCACCTTCTTTTGTCAAAAGGCCCGTTCAAGCTGTCTTCTATAGGGTAGGTACGTAGGCCTATAACATATAAAAAAGGCTTTCTTTTAGGCGCTTCCTCTAGTTAAAGAGTGAATTCAGGAGTTCCAGGCAGGCGATAGGGGCTTCGGGGGGATAACATGAATCGTATAAGCCTGAACCCTATTAGTTATGTGCTTCCCCCTTCAAGAGCTGGGCTACTACCCTAATCAAGTTCTTCCTAGCGTATAGTATTGGGCAGATTGAGTCTTTCTCTAATATAGTACCTAATAGTTAGATTAAGCATTAGGCGCAACTTCGACTATAAAGCATCCCTTTAATCTCTTCTCTTTCTGTCTTCAAGCTTCAAGCTTTTGCCTAGGAGCTCGGATTCCAGTCCTATCGTTAGAAGGCAGCATAGTTGGAATTTCTTCCTGCGGCGAATAAAGGAAGAGAAAGGGCTCTCTAATGCCTTATTTGTACGATATGATGCAAGCAAGGAATCCAATTGAGGGACTTGTTGGGGAATCTAGCTATCCGAAACCTACTTTATTTTCTCTGTTTAAGGCCCTTCTCCCTCTTAGTCATGTGCTCGTGTGTTCTTGTTATCAAGGATTGGCATCACCAGGTTGGGTCTCTCTCTTTGGCCATCTCCTCATCTGAGGCTGCTGCTTATTCTTAATATCCCATCGAGCAAAATCAATGGGTGCATAGGAAAGCAATACCCCGGTTGCAAAGAGAGGTTGCTACTGAGCGCTGCCCTGGGAACAGGATTGGGAAAGGTTTTTCAACCTGACTAAAAGCAGGTTGGAGAATGATTCTCGATCAGATCAGAGAAGTACCGTTGACGTTGACACATCGGTATAGCTGCCCCGGGATTTTGAATTCAAATCGTTGGTTGTCTACTAAAGGCATTCTTGCAAAAGAGCAAGAAGCGGAACTAGACGTTGTCATGATTCCATTGTTAAAAAAAATCTTCCTTTCTCGTTCCTAGGTTCTTTTCTCTTATTGCATCAACTAGGACTGCTAAAAGACTCCCTTAATTTACTGAAAGCTTTTAAGGTTAGTTGCTTCTTCTATTGATGTGATTCCAATAGGATAGGGGGCAGCTAGGAGAGGATAAGAAAGAAGCATAACCGGACGTTAGAAAATGTCCCGATGAACCTTTATTCGCACTTTATGTCGCTAACCCGTGGCGGACAGAGCTAGCAGGTGACGGTAAAGGTACCTCCACATTTCGAACCTCGGGAGAGAAGGACGTTGATCGAGCTTTTCCATGCCTAGTCCCAGTTTCGGTTAAAGACCCAGAACGGGCTACAGATCTATACTAATGAAGTTTTTATGTGAGAAAGTCAAGCCAGGAAGTCCTTCTCTCATTCTGGTGCTTGTAAGATAAGACCAGTAGATGAATTAGGAAAGAGGGCCTATGCCCGGTTAAAGTGAAAGGCTGTAGTGATAGCGACGGGGCTTACTTTCTCTTTGGTTCAGCTACTAAATAGATAAGTCATTTCTGCTCGACTATAGCCATCGGGGTGGGGGGTGAAGACTATAGGGTGGAGAGCTAGACTGGCTATTAAGTGCCTTTCAAAAAGGGGTCTCATTCTCTTCATACTCAAAATCCGGAAGCTCGGGCTCATAAGTAAGCATCAGATTAAACTTAAACAAAAAGAGGTTTAGCCCCAACGTCAAATTAATGCATTGATTCAAGGGGTACCCGTGCAAACATCGTCTATCTCTCTGGTCAAGTGGCTCCGCTCTTAGGGAGAGAATCTACGGATTCTGTGAAAGGGCTTCCCTATCTATGATTGAGCTCTCGCTCTTACTCTTTCTATCAGTCGTGTTTTTGATTTTCTCTCTGACCGTCAACTTGCTTGATTTACTAACCTCGTGTTCTCATCCACTTTAAGGTCAGGTCGAAGCAAAGCGTTTTCCTTCCTCTTCCTATCGGAAAACAAGAACCCGCCAGCTAACTTCTCTCTAGTGGGCTTCACTTGTACGCTATCCTTCCTGACCTTACCTCGACTCTACTCTCCAAGCTCACTGCTCGACGCTCGCCTGACATATCGGTCTGAAGTTTCTTTGATCACTTAGGACAGACAATCTTTCTAAAAAAGAAAAATCTCGTAATATAGTTCAAGAAAGTGGCTGTGACGTGAATTGCATTGTGCTCATCAACGTGTAAGCTGCACCATGCTGAATGAGAGAATTACATTCCCTTTCAATTGAGATATTGCGTATGATAAGAGAGAGAAAGGTTCCTTTTTTTTCCGGTATGCTGCTCCGCGAGCAAGGAGCGATAGAAGCTAGTATTCTGTAATGAATAACAAGAGTCTGGTACTATAGGGGAATCCAACACCTAGTGATTTACATTTTACACCTTATCTTCTAGACTTTCGGTGGAAAAACCAGCCGAGTCTTCCAGCAGGAGTTCCACGCCTTTTTAGCCTGCATAAAAAAAAAAAGGAAGTCTTGCGCCGGGCATGATCCCGGTGTCGAGCAGAGCAGAGCGAATGAAAAAATTTGTATTCATGATAAATCATTTGAAAATGATACTCTATGGTAGTCCTACGCCAAGTGATCTAGAATTTATGGTAGATGAGGGTTTTTCTTTATCTTCAGGTGGTACCTCTACTACTCTTTCTTCAACTAGGTCGGACGCACAAAGCGCTCCACCTGAGTTAGAGCGGTTATTTGAGAGAATCTGCAATGAATACGCGGAGTGGGTGGTGATAGCCGATAAGCAATTACCCCCCGAATGGGACATGCCTGACCTTGTTCGGGCAGTGATAGGGGAGGAAGCGCTAGCCACCCCAGGCTATATGAGCGATGCCTATTATGATGTAATGTTACATGGACAAAATAGTTGGTTATGCCAAGAAATTTTGAAGTTTCTTGATCTAATCAACTATGTCTTCTAGTCTGTTTGGAAGGAGAACTCATTTTCATTTCATCTTGTGACTCATTCTCTTCGATCTTATCTTTGATTGCTTTTTAAAACGTCTTTTTAACTGAACTACAATGGTCTTGAAGAAGATATGTAGGCAATTCGGCGTATACCCGGATGCGACCCCATCCACTCCCTCCATCCATGGATAAGGATAAAACAGCATCTTTCACTGTTTCGTTGGAAAAACCAACGCAAATCTCATATTGACTTTCTTTCGCCCGGTACTTTAAAGATTTTGATATCTTTTATATAGATTATATAAAGGCCCCAGAACGCTAAAAGGTGAGGGAACCAGAGTTCTCTTTCTAAATCTAAAAAAGAAAAATAAATGACTATAAGGAACCAACGATTATCGATTCTTAAACAACCTATATTCTCCACACTTAATCAGCATTTGATAGATTATCCAACCCCGAGCAATCTTAGTTATTGGTGGGGGTTCGGTCCGTTAGCTGGTATTTGTTTAGTCATTCAGATAGTGACTGGCGTTTTTTTAGCTATGCATTACACACCTCATGTGGATCTAGCTTTCAACAGCGTAGAACACATTATGAGAGATGTTGAAGGGGGCTGGTTGCTCCGTTATATGCATGCTAATGGGGCAAGTATGTTTCTCATTGTGGTTCACCTTCATATTTTTCGTGGTCTATATCATGCGAGTTATAGCAGTCCTAGGGAATTTGTTCGGTGTCTCGGAGTTGTAATCTTACTATTAATGATTGTGACAGCTTTTATAGGATACGTACCACCTTGGGGTCAGATGAGCTTTTGGGGGGCTACAGTAATTACAAGCTTAGCTAGCGCCATACCTGTAGTAGGAGATACCATAGTGACTTGGCTTTGGGGTGGTTTCTCCGTGGACAATGCCACCTTAAATCGTTTTTTTAGTCTTCATCATTTACTCCCCTTTCTTTTAGTAGGCGCCAGTCTTCTTCATCTGGCCGCATTGCATCAATATGGATCAAATAATCCATTGGGTGTACATTCAGAGACGGATAAAATTGCTTCTTACCCTTATTTTTATGTAAAGGATCTAGTAGGTTGGGTAGCTTTTGCTATCTTTTCTTCCATTTTTCTTTTTTATGCTCCTAATGTTTTGGGGCATCCCGACAATTATATACCTGCTAATCCGATGCCCACCCCGCCTCATATTGTACCGGAATGGTATTTCCTACCGATCCATGCCATTCTTCGTAGTATACCTGACAAAGCGGGAGGTGTAGCCGCAATAGCACCAGTTTTTATATGTCTGTTGGCTTTACCTTTTTTTAAAAGTCTGTATGTACGTAGTTCAAGTTTTCGCCCGATTCACCAAGGAATATTTTGGTTGCTTTTGGCGGATCGCTTACTACTAGGTTGGATCGGATGTCAACCTGTGGAGGCACCATTTGTGACTATTGGACAAATTTCTCCTTTTGTTTTCTTCTTGTTCTTTGCCATAACGCCCATTCTGGGACGAGTTGGAAGAGGAATTCCTAATTCTTACACGGATGAGACTGCCTGAAAAGTGAGAAATTCTGACACCCATCATTTTCGAGTGAGTATTACACCAAGAATTGACAAGCCTTTAGTTGTACGAGTTGTACGTTTTCTATTTCTTACGTGACTTTGATGAAAGAAAGCATTCCGGGAACAGGAATAAGAGTAAAGGCCTTCCTTGTCATTGTAGTAGGCTTGTTTGCAAGAGAGAAGAAGCAGCTTCAACGATGCAATCAGACCTGTGAGAGTAAGCATGAGAAGCCAGTCTGTCTGCAATTGAGTTGCCTTGTCTATAGATGTGAGAAACCATCATGCCAGAAGACAATAAGCTGATGCATTCTCTGATCAAGTAAAGCACATGTCAAGGGGTGGATATAAGACCAAGGATGGAGTCCACCATAACTTTGGAATCAGATTCGATGTCATTCACTTGGATGCCCTTATCAGAACATAGTTTGAACCCATCTCTGAGAGCTCTAGTCTCAGCCATCATGTTAGTACCATTGTGATAGAATGAAGAGAAGGAAAAAAGAAAAAATTTGACCTTAACTCTTTCTCAGGATACCACCACCTGCACTCTCTCCCATAGCAGCTGATCCATCTATGTTGAGTTTGGTACATTTTGGGGGAGGAGGATTTGATCCATATCCCGCTTTGATTTCCCTTCGGGCTCCTTATTCCGAGGCTGTTCTTTATCACGGCTCTTCTGAGGCTTTCCAACCAACCCTGTTGACTCGGAGTATTCAACCCCCCATTCGCCTAGCCATCAGATTCCTCCGCTGCCATCTTCGCTTTTGGCTCCTTGTCATTTGATCTGGGGGAATCAACCTCGAAGAAGGGAGCCTAGGAGCGTAGTTTGGCCTGTGTTCCAAATTCAATGCTCAAATTCCAGCTTCAAGCGTTCTGCAGCTCATAATCATATTATGGAAAATGAGGCGTGGGAAAACGGCACCAATTCTGTCCAATAACACCAAAAACCTCATTTTTCAGTCCTTCGGCCTTCGCAAACAAAGAGTCCGGCCAACCCAAGTAATCCCCCATAACATCAATCAGTACCGCAAAAGGCTCAAAATATGACTAAGTCTCCAGCAGCTGCGGAGCGGGGGATAAAGGAACAGCAGGATTACAACATTGCACAGGATCAATCAGAATGCGGGAGCGCAGAGCCTTTAAGAGATAGGGGGTGCGGGAGCATAATACTTAAGACTAATGATTCCCCGCGGTTTTTCATGCAGATTTGACCACGGTGTGCACCCCCCTTAACTTAACCCCTATTACGTAAGGGGGACCTTCGGCGGGATAAAAGAGAGTGCGGGAAAAGCAGCTACAGATACAGGACAAAAGAAGGAGTGGCGCACTTAAAGAGTAAAACACTCCATCGTAGCGCAAAAGAGCATCCCGCAGAAAGAGGATCCCGCGGAAAGTTTCCACTTTTCTGTCCAGCTGAAAAATGGAATGGAATAGTCTAAGATGCTTAATAGCTCCAACAAGCGCGAAAGCCGTTGCTTCATGCTCACCTTCCTTCATAAGAATAGGCTACTCTGCTGTCCGGATCTAGCCTTAGTGTAGTAAATACCATCAACTGGATGAACTCTATTTGAAGGAAGGCATCTATTCAAGTCTTTACTGAATTCGATATGCGTAGATTCGATTCGGAGAAGAGATTCTTTCTTGTAAGAACATGGCAAGCTAAGTGAAGTCATTCAGAACTGGCAAGCACCCTACTGGCAGGAAGACGGACTAGATCTCCCTACGGGGCATTGCACGTTTAGCCAGACCGCTCCGCTCGTGCTTCTCCTTGCGTCTTGCACTAGAACAGGGAAATGCGCTACTAAAGCACTTTCTCTCATGAATTGAAAGAGTTCTATCTCATATAGGGTCAAAATGCTACGGCTTGCTGTCTAGCTCTTGCAAGCAACGCGAGAAGCGATTCTCTTAGCCTATGACCGCGATATTGTCTTTGTTTGAGTAGTTGCTTAACTCATAGTAGTTAGGAGGTTGTTGTCCTAATGAGTGTAGCGGAGTGCTCCCTATCCTATTACTCATCTATAGGGCTATCACCCTAGCTTTCCCTGTCTCTGCCTTTCTTTCCTAGTCCTGAGTTTTTCTTCTTGACTATTGCTTGGGATTGGGTTTGACACTATTCAATACAAAATATCTACTCGTGGAGGGAGGGGAGGCAATAGATTCATCTTGTCCTTGGCTTGTGAAGGGAATGAGGTAGGGTAGCCAAAGCCCCCAACAAAGGGATAGAGCAATCCTTCCCAAGTAATGCATAAGCAAGATCAGGACTAGAGGGGTGTGAAGAGTAGGGGGATCTCTTGTGCAAAGCAAAGACAGGTACGTGCTAGCAAAGAAGGGAAGTGGCAAGGGATTTCAAAGAAGAAGAAAGAAGAGAAAGTTAGTACACAGAGTCTTCCCCTGCCTAATTGATCTAATGATAAAGAAGTAGGCTAAGTAAAATAGAAAGTGTGTGTAAACAATAAGTAATGACTTGCTTTGTGAGAGCTCAGTCGGGCTAAGAATTCTCTACTAGAGGGATTTCAAAGATCGAGGGTAATTTCTGAGTCTTGATGGACCTTTCTTATTATAGGCCAAAGGAATAGCTAAGGACTTCTTCCCTCATTCTCATCAAATTGGGGTAGCTCAGGAACTATAGAATCTCTCAGGAGTTGAATAAACTCTTTTATGCTAGTGGAATTGGGAAGCATGATAAGTCCGTACTCCACATTCTAGCTTCATCCTTGGTTTTCAAAGAAAGGAAACTTCAAAGACTGACAGAAGAGAAAGGTAAGATAATTCTTTCTGGCCTTAACTGAAAGCGGGGGAGGCCCAGGTCTACATACAGGTCTTGGGTCAATAGAATCCTCCAATTGCTAGGGAAAGAATATCAATCTCCTTGCCATTGCTACTGTCTTTGAAAGTATAGCTATCCTCTCCTTGTCATGCTTAGTTATTCTGCATTGCTCCTTCTTCTGATCTTGCTTTCTTGCCTTATAGAACTGACCTTTGTCCCCTCCTTCCGGTCAAGCTACTCACTCGCCAGTCCATTCCTTGCTCTTGCCTAGTTCTAGGCTTAGACGAAAGAGCTCATTCATAGATTCCATCTTTCTAGCATTTCATGTCTTTCTTCCTGAAACTCTAAAGAATGCCATGAATTGAGCTAGTCCTTCTATAATAGCTATTGGCTCTCTTCTCACCTCCCCTAGAGCCTATTGAAGTTGCCTATCCGAGGCTCACTCGCTGCCCTAAGCCCTACAGTTCCTTCGCTTACCGCCTAATCTGAATCTATTGCCCTGCCTCCAAGAGAAGAAATGGCACCAACCGATTCAATGGCAGCTAGTTCCAGGGAAGTCCATGGAAGTTGGATTGCCTAGTTGCTTTTGAGTTCTATTTTCACTAGTTTCCAAGGCTTGATTGCCCCTGGGCTTGGGCTTGCTTTGATGATGGGTTTAAAGTTGTGCTTTGGCCCTTCTGTGGGCTTTCATCGAGGTTTCATCGAAACAGGCCCGAGTCTTCATTTGTAGGACTTTCTTTGTGATGGTTCATGTAGGCTTGGGTCTTTCATTCGGGCCCTATTGGGGCACCCTGTGGGCCAATGCGTATAAGCTTGGGCTTTCTTAACGTGGCTCATTTGACGACTCAGTACATGGATGTCACGAGTCTATTGGCATAGAATATGGAATCTTTTTCACGTAAGCTGGTTGTACAAAGTTTGTTTGTTCATACAGGCAGTGTGATTTGGGGATCTTTTGTTTGCTCCGCAAGGTAGCCAGAGCCAGCCAGTTTTTCATTAAACAGGCATGATAGTCTTCAACTGCAGAAAAGTAGTGCGGAGAACTAGTAAGAATTGTGCCTGCCATCCAATTCGTGACGTGGATGATCCGCCGAATCCATTGCTGACTTCACCACGATCGATTAGGTGAAACGGTTCTGCAAAGTTTGTTTGTTCATACAGGCAGCGTGGTTATAGTAGTAAGAATTGTGCCAGCCATGCAATTCGTACTGCATGGCGATATTACTCTACCACTCTATAAATGGAGGCTCGATAAGTGTCTTCACTTCATCAAATTAAAACAAAAAATTTGAGTACTAGCACGTATGGCTATGGATGCTGCAAACAGGCTTTCTGCAATTGCTGCCGAAATGGGGCAACTGCAAAATGAAATTCAAGAGCACCGTAGAGTGCTAAACTTCCTTTTGAGAAGTGTTAGAACAATGGATCCTGCAAGGAAAGAAGCGCGCATTCGCGCTACCAGAGAGCGCATAGAGGGTTTGGAGACGAGGCAGCAAGCGCTGCGGGCGGAGCAGGAAGACCTAATTGTGCGTGCTGTCACCCGCGGTCCCCGGGGAGACTAGAATAGAAGAGTCCGTCGACTCTTTTTAGTTTTAGAAGGTTTAAATTAAATAAGTGTCTGGAGACATTTGTTTAAATGTCTGGTGTTCTTTCTCTTTTTTTAGTGGAGATCCACTCCGGTGCCTACTGGAGATAGACTCCTATCTATGCTAACTATCTTTGTTTGGTTTTCTTAGTTATGTTTGCATTATCATGAGCGTGATTTAGCTAGATCTTTAGTAGTGTTTTCAAAAAAGAATGAAGATATTGAAATGTCAACCTCAAGGGAGTTGGATGAAATATTAGCATGTGCAGCAGCATTTAAGTATAAAAAGTTCTCCCAATTTTCTGATGCTCTAGAATGGTTTAAGAAACACAATACAATCTTTGAATCTTCTGAGAGTTTAATGAAATTTGCTCTTGGTGCTAGTGATCCATTTCAGTTCATAGCAATGATCAAGTCAATATTGAAGGAGAATCTTTCTTATAATATGATTCCAGTGACACAAGATGCTAGTGCTAGTGCTTATCAAATAATGAGTTATTTCTTGCTAAATAAAGAAATGGGTAGGCTAACAAATCTTCTTCCATCTGAAGACTGTCAAATTCAAGATGTATACATGCGCTTGCTGGATGAAATTAAGAATTACTTGTCTACGAGATTGGAAGAAAATAAGTATACTATTATCAATTCTATGTTAATGAGAAAGCTGGTGAAAAGTTTGTTTATGCCTATGATATATGGAAAGAAAGTCAATAGTATGGCTAATGATATTAAGGATCATTTTGGATCATTGTTAAGTGGTAAGGATAATTACAAGCTGGCTGAATTATGCAAGAATTTATTCAAGGAGAAATTTCCAGATATTTACAATTTCCTTAATTTACTTAACCTAGTAGGTTGGTTTTGTTCGAAATTGGATAGAGCTGTTACTTATTCAATAGCATACTACACAACAGTGCAGGACTATATGTGTAGCGAAAAATATCATATCTGGATATATGATAAAAAAACTAAAAAAAGACAAAGAACACCATACATGCAAACACACCAAATAAAAGCAATCTACTTAGGATAGGAGTAGATCTCCACGAAAGAAAGCCCTGGATTAAAACACACACTACTTTGGGTCGACGGACTCCTTATTTGAATCTTTTAGAAAGAGCTAATACTCATTTCTTTTAATCTTCCGGGGGATCACGTGTGACAGCCTGAACAATAAGCTCCTGCTGTTCGAGAAGGAGGGCCCTCTTTCGGTTTTCGAGGGCTTGGATTTGATTCTGTATAGCCAGCATACGATCTCGTATGAGACTTGGATCGATCGCCGGCATGTGTTCCCAGAAGAGAGCAAGCATTTGCTCTCGTTGGACTTTCTCGTTTTCCACCTGACCTATTTCTTGCTGAATTGTTGCAAGTCTTCCAGCGATATCCATAAGAGTGTTGTTGGAATAAGTGTTAATGAAAGGAAAGTCTTTCTTTCTGACTTCTACGTCTCTCTTTGCCAAATAGAGAAAGAAGCTTCTATTTATAGGCTCGTATAACTCGCCCCTTAACCCTTTCTTCTTATTAGTAAGATTATAGTCTTGGTTCCGTAACATGGATCATTTCAAACCTGGCTTTTCATGAATATGGAACCCCATCCACTATATTTTAGTGCGCTGAATAATTGTCCTTTCCCCGTACGGATTTGAGTACGAAAGGCCCACCCCAAAGAGCGAATAGTCCTTTGTTTTTCGCCACGCGGCTTAATCCCGATCACTCCCTCAAGAATAGGAGGCAATAATAGAGCGAATCCGTCAGAGAGTACTCCACCACGAGCTGCCAAAGCACGCTCAGTCAATCGTCAATCTCCAGCCCAAAGCTGACCAGTACAACCATGTGTCACCCCGCGGGCTTCGTCGTACCCTGCCTACTCGTCTTTAACCGGCCTATTTGTACCCAGCTACAATCTATTCCCTTAGGCCCAAGGGCCCCTCGGCCAATCGTCACTCGACAGCCTAGTCCTTGCTTAGGCGATCGAAGTGAGGGCGAACCACTATCTCTTGATAGATCTGATCAGACGCTTTCTTTTTACCAGTCAAGATAGTACTCTTTACAGCTCTGTAAGTCCACTAGCACCAGTACAGTAAGTCAGTACAGCACTAGCACTAGCTATAGCAGTAACCAGTACAATGAGTCCCCTGATCTACGACCGGCCTTCTTAGCCATTGGTGCGTTAAGGCTGAATGGGTAGTCTAAAAAGACAATTGGCTTCTCCTCAAAGGAAGCTCACATACAATCCGATTTTGCATGCTCAAATATACTCTACTATAAGCCATAAGATTGGTTTCAGGGGGGAGAGCCCCCCCGAACCCCACCTTATTTATAATAATATCAGCAAAAGTGGACCGTTACCATCAGACGGATAGAGTTTGACAATACAAGGTTCAGCTGAGTCTATTATTGATATTGGATTTCCGTCTGTTAATTCAATAAGAAAAAACCGGCTCCAGCTGGACTAGGGTTGCCACTAACAGATCCATCTTGATGGATTTTTACCCAAGCATCATGTGGGGTAGTCAAATGGACCAGAACTTTTTCTTTTCTGTGGTTAGATATTTGCTTCTTATTGGCGCTATGGCCTGCGTTCGCCCTTCTCATTATTTCCAAAGTGGGCTTGGATGGCCTGGTCCAACTGGGCTCATGTTCCGCCTTATTTCTCCAAGCCCATATAGTATGGACGGCTACTGCAAATAGAAGGCGCCAGTCTATAGACCTTGGTCCCTAACTCATTTAGCTGAGATCCTTAGACCCAGACCCCCACGACTATTAATAAAGCACTGCTCTTGGTCTACCCGTTGTGATTGAATCACTAACCGCAGTTGTGCTAGAATCAGATCTGGGTGGAAGGTTTTCATTTGACATTAGAGCCGCTATTGAAGGAATTACCGGGGAACTCTCAATTTCTTTTTCAAGAGTAGGTTCTTTGGCACTAAGCCTTTACCTTGAGTCTTCCCCTTGAATGTCAGGTAGCCCGCTTATAGTCAAACTTATAGAATGAAGCTATGCCCCTTCTACGAATGAATGGTACGGAAATGGGCTTTCATCCCTACTTTTTTCATACGCACCCGCAGCTAAAGCTAAGCCGCCTTATAAAGTAAAGGAGTTTCCGCCTGGCCTTACCCGAGCGCAGAACGGAAGTAGTTGATCCACTCTCTAGATTCGAACTGGCCGCCCTATCATCGTAGGGGACTTGTGAACGAAGTAAACAAGGGTGGGGACTCTACAATGCTTTCCTGCGTCAAGCTACTTTATCTTTCTCTTTCAAGACAGTGCATACACAGATTAAAGAGGAGGTCAAGGCCTGAGTCTATGGACTGTAAAGAATAGCGCTTAATTAACAGCACAAAGGGTGGAAATTTCTCAAGCCCTTCTGTAACAGAACTAGCACCGCTTACTTTGACAACAGGGAATGATTTCACAGTTACTTTATCTGTAACACCGGCAATGAACTCACCAGAAAGTCAAGTCATCTGTCCCAGAGCCTATGATTGCAAAGAAGACCTAGTCTGATTAACTGACTTCAACCTATTTAAAAGCAAAACAGCTGATACGATCACACCAAGAAAGACTAGTGCTGCTCCCTGGCTTCCTTCCTCCTTTTATTTTACTACTATTGATTAACTTCCCGAAAACCCTCCAAAAGGAGCTTTTATTACCCTAACTGCTGATATTCCAACAACAGCTTCCTCGATAGCATGAGGAATAGGCAGAAAGTTGGATAGCTCTGACAAGACTGATTCTAGGAGTCAAGGGTAGAGGGAAAATAAATAAAGTACTCCTGATAGCTCCCTGCTAAAAAGGGGGGGAGTACTTTTAGCGTATCAGTAAGTGTAAGAGGACTGAAGCCGGATTCCTTCTTGGCCCCTTCAATCGATCCTTCTTGGAAGAGCGAGCCCACTACTGCTTTCCTTCACAGAGCAGCATTACCTTCTTAGACTAACTTAGACTAACAGACATATAAGGAAGGGAACTAGCTCACCAACTGGAACTCTATTAGGCCTTCAGAACAGATCTAACTGACATTCAGAAGATAGCTTAGTTGAAGAAGAGAAGATAGCTTATGATATGAAGGGAGGCGCCTATCGAAAGAAAGAAGGTTTCCTTAAGAAGCTTAGTTCTACCATACGGGTCTTAACCTAAATGCATTCAGGTAGGAACACAGACCGGTGGGCTTCTTCTGTTATTACTACTTTAAGGACTTTTTACGAACGGAGGTAGTTTAATATAATAGAAGAAATGGGCGAGAAGGCTTTCGTTGTTACTGGCATCGCTCTTTCCCCTTTAAGGCCTCTACTGGCAAAGGTAGGGCTAGGAGAATGAGAAAAGAGGGTCTTTTAATTCCTTCTTTGAAAGTGCTTTACTTTAAGGTCAGAAAGCGCTTAGTCTCTCACCCCCCTTCATGTAAGCCGGTTCGGAGAGCAAGCCTTCATGAAAGCCTTCTCTCCCCTTCGCTTAAACTCAAGCCTTTCGCCCCCTTAGGTGCCTAATTATAGCGTAGGGAGACTAAACTAATAGGGTATTCCCATCCTCAGCTAAACCAACCTGTCTCAAGGAAAAGAGAAGAGGGATTCCTTAGGGGCCTATCTATCGGAATGAAAAACCCGTTCTGCTTCTTGCTCATAAGGCATTCAATCATGATCATTGAAAGTCTCATTTGCCACTAGGGGAGTTTAGACTTACTCGACTATAGCTATAGAGAGAGTCGCGAGGGAACTGGAAAAGCAAAAGAAGATCGCTTTCCTTTCGAAAATAAGGTAAGGGAAAGAAGGTCCTACTGCTTGTGTGAAGGAGGTCCTATTTCCCTGTTTACGTAAGCATCTGTGAGAATACCGGATTTCAATTGCTCAAGTTGATGAAAACCCTTATCTTATTTTGGGCATGAGAAAGGCCAAGATTCTAGGCCACAAGTTCGTTCACAGCTGACTTGCAGTCCTTGGATTGGAAGAAAGTTTAGACCAAAGAGTAAACCACTTAGTTATGAACTTGCAGACTAAAGAAATACAGATCTGAATCAGCTCAGTCAAATCACTTCGTTTAGTCGACGCCTATGCCTCTGAACCATCACTTGGAGCAGACTTTTCCTCTGAACTAGGCTCTTTCTTTTTATGCAGTTCGAGACAGTCCTTCCGAATCTAGGACGGTGTTTAGACTATCCAACGTTCGTACACATCTTCTTTTTCTTATGTTATGATCGATCTGATTAGAATCGTGCAGTTTGACGGGGCTTATGCTCTAGAGCTTAACAAACTCTTGACTTGGTAGCATCTTTAATTTAAGTCCATTCTTTGCTTTCTTTCTGTGTTTTGGAATTGAATGCTGGTATATAGGGAAAAAGGGCGGTCCTAGGTCTTTAGGATCAGACAGTCCAAGAAAGTGCACTAGATTGGGAGTTAAGGAATGCTCTTTATTTGAATTTGAAGCACTTCGGCTCTCACCTCCAATCTAAGCTCATTTAACTCCAGCTTAGAGCGCACTTTACGAGAGGTATTCTAAGAATGAGTAAGTTATCACTCCCTTCTGCTCTAATCCGTATTTCTCTTTATATTAGCTTCCTAACTCTAAAAGGCATTTTCATTTCTTATCAAGAAGCCTTGGACCTTTTGCACTCCTGATTGCCATTCCCGCTTTCTCATTCACTGCTGGTCAAGAGAGGCTCTGTGGATCTACCAAATCTCTGTAACTAGGAGGTAGATCTTGAGTTTAGCTTCCAATTAGGGCATATGAAAGTAATCCCCGTAGGGGGTCTGGGCTTTTCCTTTCTTGAAGACGTAAAGGCTGCCTTGTTTTCCATGTCCCAAAGAGAATTAGACAGGTTTTTGGCCCCATTACCACGAATTGGATTTGAACCAATATCATATCAAGCTACTTCCCTTTTATTATATCGTGAGTGGGTCTTGAGTGAATCACTAGATTCTCTAGTTCCTATCTCAACCACTAGGAAGAGTCTAGAACACCTATAGGCCCAATAGACTGATTTAGTGGGTATGATGTATTACTAGGAGTCCCTAAGTTCCTGCTTTGCCCTGTCCGGGCGAGCGGAGCAAAGCGAAGCGGAGTTTCTAATTTTGCTTTGGCCGTTAATAAGAATATTGCTTCCCTCCTCACTCTTCTATTTATTGACTTTTGGGGTAAGAAGCATCCAATTCCATGTCTTAAGCATGATTAGGGTTAAGGGAAGGATTGCAGCTAGATAGTAGGCGGCGGGGGCCCTAACTTACTCCTTTGAGTAAGAAATTCCTTTATCAAAGAAAGCCTGGTGTTGATTGATCAGTAAGGCCCCCGGCAAATGTGGAACTCAAGGCCGGACCTTCCAATCAACAGTAATCGTCCGGCCGAGGAATAGAAAAGAGTTGAAAGGGGTTTTTAGAACTTCATTGGAGGATGGTGGTGCATCCCTTGAGCGCTCCATCAAGCAGTTCTTTCTGGCTCCTGTAGAAGATGAGCTCGCCCGTCCACGGGCACCTCTTCGGGTTAATAACCAAATCCTCGTCTTAGAGCTAGAGCTATGGAGTGTGAAAGACAAAGTCTAGTTGTAAGTTGAAGTTCCTCTGAGCACACAAGACAGAGTGCCATCCGGGGTTTCGGTTTCGTTAGCATCATGCGAAAGAAAAGAAGGTAGTACTTCAGTCGCCTCCGATACCATAGGAAGCGAGAGCTAGCTCGACCAGAGGAAGAGGAAGCGGCCATAAAGTGTTGGAGGGGAGGCAGGGGATCCCTTTCCTTTCGGTGGGCGAGAGGAGAAGTGTTGTTTGCAAGCGAACCCAATAATGCCAGGAGGCGGAGAGCCTTTCGATGAAGCCTGCACCCACTGGGAAAAAGGAATAATAGACCTTGCTAGAGTTTCCCGATAAGGGGTCTTAAACAACATAAGAAAAAGCTTCACCGACTGCTTTATCCACAAGAATGTCATAAAGGTTTTCTTCGGTCTTCCTCAAAAAGACAGCTTTAGAGCGCAAGTCAAACTCATGATAGGCGAGAAATCACGCGCACATGGTTTAGCGGTTTGCTGTGCTCTGTGATCTTATTCTTCTCCAAGACCCGATGCTTCATCTGCTTCTTTAGTTTAGTAGGACTTCTTTCACGCTATTGCGTGAAACATTTGTTTGGTCTCCCACTGCTATCTATGCTAGCTTGAAAGGTATGGCTACTCTCTTGTTTCCTGCTGAACCTCCTTCCCAATACAGGCTTCGCAGCCAGCCCTGCTTGCATTTTAAAAAAGAGTTTGGTAGGGGACGGCTGCTCGCTTCTTGCTGGATTTGGGGGAAAAGTGGCAACTTGAAGACGTGGTCGGCATGTATGTTACCAGCATGTTTGAAAAAACTCCCGTGAGTGTCCTGCAGCATGTATACTTTTTATTGTCTTATTTTTGGGGAAATTTCCACTTTTTAGACCTTTTTATTGATTCTATTTTATAACGGAACATTCGTTTTCTATTTTCTTTTCTATTCTCTGTAAGACTCCTCGATATAGAGTAGAGCAAAGCAATCGATTTCAACAGGCTTTTCTGTAACGATCGAATAATGGAAGTTCACGGGGAAAGTCACTGGACCCGAAGCATTGGTTCAAATCCAATTCGTTTCTCCTTAGCCTTAGAAGGAAGAAAGGGACTCAATAAAGGGTACTTACTACTAAGATTTCATATTTTATCTTATATATGGCATTTATCTCTATACTCTAAACTGGAAGGGCATGAGACCCTAGTGGAGGAAACAAAGGAAGAGTCGACAAGGGCTAACTACATACTGATTGGCTAATTTCCCTCGGTGACGTAAGACTGAAGAAAAGATCACAATAAGGGACCTACTCTTGCCGAAAGATAGGAGAAGATCAAGACTTTGATTTAGACAAGGAAGATTCTGACAACTCACTAGATCGGGATACTAAGGTATAGAGTGGCATACTAGAATAGAAGAAGAGGTACACTAAAACTACCTTAGGACCTGTCTTGCTGTGGAAGCAGTGGCCGGAAGCTTCACTACATCAGCTGTAAAAAGCGGAATATCGGCTGGTGGCGGAATATCGGCCAAGATACGTCGTGCTGTTGAAAGAGCTGTCAAACAAGGAGGAGTCTGTTGTTGGCGAAATCCGTACCGTTCGCTCGCTCTAGAGAACATCCTTTTATTCACTCCTATAACAAAGACCTATGCTTGCTTTAGCTAATGCAGCATGCAACTGTAAGATAGTCCCGATAGCTACCGTTCGCTGCTACCGACTCGCTACCACTTTAGCTACTAAAGCTCGGAAATAAGAGCATTAGCTCGCTCAAACTCGAAACATCCTATACGTGAGCTCAACTCATAACTAGACTACTCCTATGATCATGATCATATGTTGCCTCACTAGTGCCTGCGGTATGAGGTAGGGATTCCGGATCTATCTATATTAAGTAATTAATACCGTACCCCAGCAGATAGAAGTCGGACTAAAACCCCGGAATTTAGGTATTTGAGATCCCCGAAGTTCCCATCTGTCCTGTCCTTATAGTAGAACTCAGATTAGAGCTTGGATTCATACTTATTAACTACGGAACTACAGGTCCCATCTTATAGACTGGAACTCACAACTAGAACTCAAAGGCGAACTCCTGGCTTGGCTCACTTACTTACACTCAGAAGCCTTGCTTCCCGATCCTTACTCAGTCCAAAAAGGGGATATGAGATTACTTCTTTAGCTGCTGATCCGTTCCCCGCCTTAGTTAGTCCAAGAATGGCAGTTCCCCTCCTGCCTGCCTAAATAGTAGAACTAGAAATAGAAGTCAGAGCTCGGGATCCCTAAAAGGACCTATTCTTTTTATTATTAAGTATGACTTCTTTTACGGATATCGGTAGTTATAGTGAAGTCCTAACCAGACAACAGATCAGAGATAAGGTCTTTTTTTTTTTAAGGCTCCTTCCTTAGGATGAAGTATAAGTCGCTTATAAGTCCAAGAGTCTTAGAAATACTAAATTGGGAGAAGACTCATCTGGTAAAGAAGAAAGCCATTAGGGTTTTTACTTAGCTGAATATCTTTTAAGGGTAAAAGGAAAGGACCCGGGATGATTTCAGAAGAGCGAGGGAAAGAAGGTTGCTGCCAAGGATTGGTCAAGGGTGATAGGCCAGGGAAGGAAGGTATAAAGATATCCCATTGATAGCCATAGATAGAAAATGACTTCTCGTCTTTTAAAGAGCGTTTGCTACAATATAGAAGAGGCGGTCCGTTAGGGAAAGGCCATTGGAATCCTAGACCATCATAGGATTCAAATTGACTAGGACTTTTTTACCTGGTTTCAAAGAAGAGGAAGTTTAGGCTTTGCGTTGAGATGGTCCTCTATTAGATTAGCAGATAGAAGAGAAAAAAGAATTGCTACAATCGAGAGAAAAGGGCTCCCGGAGTGGGAGAATTGGGATGGTCCTTGGCTTGGTAGTTTCTAAGTTGTCACGACGAGCAAGTAGGGCTAATGCCTTAGAGGGTTAGTACTCTCTTTAGCTTGATTTTCCTTCTCACTGAGAAGTAGAGGGGGAGCCTTAGATGTGAAGAGATTGGCTACGGCTGAGGCAGAAGATCGAAGAGACTAGCTGGCTCATAGGGAGAGAGGGACCCTCAAACAAGGACAAACTCATAGAATAGCCCACTCTCTGTCTTTACTAGCCCGATTCAGGCAGGTACGTATTTCAAAGAGAAAGCCCCGCTTTAGGTCACGATAGGGGCTCGGTGACGAACATAGATTCTTAACAATAAGGCTGTTCGGTGCAGTTCTTCATGAGAAAAGTGGTTGAGGTCTTCAATGGAATATAGGTCCTGGTAAAAGCAGATATCCGACTTGTTCCTTCCTCTCTTGTCTTATTCTGGGCTATCTCCTTAAACACTTAACATGAGGTCGACGGATAGCTGTATTCAAGAAAGGTTAGTAAATAGTTCTTTTTTTTTTTTTTTTTTTTTTTTTTTTTTTTTTTTTTTTTTTTTTTTTTTAAGGAATTATTCTCTCAAGTCTTATGCTTCGATATTCAAGAACACTGACTGTGCCCAGAAATATAAAGCTTCTGAATCCTACAAGGAGAGCAGCCAGATACATCTGTAAAAGTACAAGAATCGAACTTGAAGAGCGGAAGAAGGATTACTAGAGCGTTGGCTCGTTCTTCTTAAACTTCTTCCATTGTTAGCCATGATTAATAATCTCTTGTGAAATATCAGAGGCATAGGCAACATAAAATAGAAAATAAAGAAGGAGGCTTGTAGTATAATATATCGTTGATTGCTATTCTTGAACCTCTTTACCATGCTAATAAGATTCAGTAATTCTCCAACAGAATTGGTTTCCACTTTTCATTGGCAAATCAAGAGGCAGATGATAAAATATGGATCTGTTGGAATCATGAAGTGAATGTAGTGCTTGTCGACGCCTTTGAACAGTGTATCACAGTCGACACCAGCTTCCTTAATTCTGATCTGGTAAGGCTTACCTTTCTTTATGCAAAGTGCTCCATTCAATTCTTTGGGAAAAACTTCCATTACTGTCCTAAGACATACAAGGTCCATGGAGGGTTGCGGGTGATTTTAACGCCATTTCAGATGTGTCTGAAAAACTTGGTGGCAGACCTCCAAATCTTCTATCTTTGGAGGAATTCAATGCAATGATTAATGATTGTGGCATCATTGACTGCGGCAGAAAACCTGGTCGAATAAGCAAGAGTGGGGGCTTTGTTTGGGCGAGGCTTGACAGAGTTTTCACTAATCCGGCTTGGGCGGATGTTTTCTCCTATACTATGGTGAAAGACTTAGCACGCTCAACATAGAATCATTCTCCTATGCTTATCCAGATTGACGAAGGTGTGTCTTTTCATCCATCTTCATTCAAATGTAAGAACATGTAGATTCCCCGACTTCTTACAAATTGGAGAGTCTTCTTGGCCTCCTTTTTACATATTTTTTCGCCGATGATTTTATTCTCTTTGGGCAAGCCTCAATGGAGGTGATTTTGGATTGTTTAAATGATTCTGTTAATACCGATGGTAGCTGGAAGTGGGAAGTATTGGCGGAGTTAGTGCCTAAAACACTGTGTGATAAGTTGAACTATATTTGCATTTTTCATGATTGTCCCATGACTGATACCCTCATATGGAAAGATTCACCTGATGGTAATTTTTCTCTCAAAGCTGCCAAAATTATTCTGGATAGTGAAGGAGGAGCAAAAATCTGGATAAAAGATGGAGTTCCCTGTGGAAATGAAAATGTCCAGAGAGATGGAATTTTTTCGGTTCGACAAGATAAATTACTTACCAATAGATCAAGGATGCACCAGAACTACTGACCCAAGTTGTGTGGTTTTTGGGTATGGTATTAAAGATAGCCTTCACGTGCTTAGAGACTGTCCCAAAGCCCGAGAGATTTGGGAGTTGTTACTTCCTCAGGATATAAAAGCTAACTTATTTAATATAATAATAATAAAGAGCTAGTGGATTGGTTGGATGGAAACTTGGTTGTGAAGAGGAATTTAGGTGCTGAAGGTATTCCGTGGTTCTTGATCTTCATTCAGACAACTTTGCTGCTATGGACTTGGAGGAACAAATCTCTTTTTGACCCGGATTTTTTTGCTCCCTTCAGAAGCTTATTATGGAGAAAGCCTTGGATATTTTCAAAACTCTTGATCCGGGGACGAAAAAGAAGCAGCGAAAAGAGGTGTTAGTTGGTTGGGATTTGACTCCTACCGGGTACATTAAGTTTAATACGGATGGCAGTTCGAAAGGGAATCCTGGTCCAGCGGGTGGTGGAGGAGTTTTTAGAGATGACACCGGGAAGTGGATATTGGGATATTCAACCAACGTGGGTACTACTATAGTTACAGCAGCCGAGCTCTGGGCTATTTTTTATGGGTTAGTTCTTGCTTGGAATAAAGGCTGAGAACAGCCAGTCTGCATCCGTGTTACGTTTAACGAGAGCTGTAATGGCTTGTTCAGAAGTGGCAAGCACATCCACCGTAACTGACTCTGTACGCCAAAGAAGAAAAATTCCTCCTGCAAATTCGATAGTATCCACTTTAATTTAAAATAATCCGAAAATCCCAAAGGCCTAATGATTCTATCAGCTCTACTGTTATTGACCTTCGTTTCAACCAGCACCATTACCACCGGATCATGGGCTCTAATAAGATCTCTGGTGGTTCTAAGGAAATCATCTGAACCGGCACCACGGATATTCCAAACAAGGATCCTCATTGGGGGAAACTTACTTTCAGGGAAGCCTGAGTGTGAGTGGCTGAATGACATATTATATCTCCTTGCCCATTCCAGCTCCTCCCCTCGCAGGTGGTTGCTGGTTAGGGTCCACATTCTCAATGGGACTGAGCATGTCATCTCCATAATCCATTGCATCAACGGTGTGCTCTCCAGATATTCCAACTTTCTTTCTACCCGGCTGATGAAGGGGTCTGGTACTATCAGGCATGATCGAGGCATCTGATCGTAAAGTCTTTTTTTCAGGTGGTTTCGGATCGAAGGGAGCTGCTGAAAAAAGATTTCATTATAAAAAAGACTAGTGGGAAAGCACACAAAGAGTAAGGGAAAATTCCTATTATATCTTTTCTCGGAACCAGCCGCAGCGGCAGCGGATTGAGCTGAAGAAGGGTAGGCCATCTCAAAGGATTGGATAAATATTGCTAAAGGGCAGGGGTCCTGTTCAAGCATTGGTGCAGAACGGGAAGCTGGCTTAGTCGATTACCATTCTTGTAATGAAGTGTGGTTTTGGGGCTTTTCAAGGCGTATGGCTCAGATAGAGAAGGAAGGACGAGAGCGAATCAATAAATATATAGTTTTGGGTAAGGACTTTATGGCAGTTCCTAACACGGATACCTAGTCCGTAGCTGTAGTTTCTTCGGAATAGATTAACACTAGACTACCTTTGTAGTCAGGTAATCGTCCTACAATGCCTCTAGATTTAGTTTTAACGAGAGATTGAATCAAAGCATTTAATAAAGCAAGGGCTTTTTTTGCTATATAAACATGGACTTGGAATCGGTTTCCGATAGATAGACTAGAAATGGTATGCTGGCTAACTCAAGACAGTTTACAGGCTTTCTCGAATCGGAGGTCGTTTTCTTAGAATGTAAGGTTCCGGTACTGGCCAAACCAACCCATTTGATTAAGGATACTAAACCTTTGAGAGTAAGGATAAAAAAGCTCTGGTTCCTAATACTCTGTCGATAAAGCAGCTATATATCATAGTTCTGTCTGGGTAGAACGTAAGGTGCATCGAGTGCTGCTTCAGTCTAAAGAGAAAGAGCTAATCCGAGTTTGTAAGGAGGTTGTAATTTCCTTTTGGCTTCTACCCTCGGATGAAAGAAGTGCGCGGGTAGAGCAAGAACTATGAGCGGGTAGACCGGGGATGGGAGTTGGCTATGAGCTAGACTAGAGGGAAAGCTACGAATCTAAGAGCAATGCGCTAGTCAACCTAGTAGGATCGGGTAGGTAAATTAAGAAGGGGGTGGCCCCTCAGGGCCTGGCGATGAAAGCTTTCAAATAAACCTAATAGTGTTAAGAGGGGGGTTGCCCGATTCCTTATGTGATGCCTTTATTTGATCCCGAAGTGCCTTTGGCATGATCGTTTCGAAGTTCTTTCTTTCATAAGATAGTCTTTTTCGGAAATCAGAATAGCTGTTGAGCGGAAGGTTTCTTACCACCACCTTGGTTGGGATAAGGGTGCAGCAGCAGTGGTAAGAGCAGTAGAACCGACCGCAATGGAAACAGCTTGAGCAAATCCCGTTCAATGCTTGATAGAATTCAGATTGACCTTAGGCCTTGTCTTAATACCCTAAAACTGTCTATCTATAAGGCTAATTTAGCCTAGGGAAAAGGCCCGTTAACTAGCCCTGACGTAGTAAACTAAAAGTTAGCTTTTTTTAGCTTCTTAGTAGAGATAAAAGAACAGTGAGGCCTAGAAGTCTGCTAAACGCCCCTAGCCCCTAAAGCTAGGACCTTGCTGGAGCTTTAAGAGATAGGAGGCTTCAAACACTCGCTAAGCCCCTATTGAATAGGGCGAGCTTGTTAGTCTTCCTTCCTTTTTGTTTTGAATAGGGTGCTTGCCCGGGGTTGGTGTTCAGTACGCTCTTTAGCATCGACCTTAAGGAGAGTTACTAACCTTCATCGTCGTTGGCTAAGCAGCTAGTTGCCTTCTTAGCCTTCCTAGACCGCTAGTTGACTTCTTAGCCTTAAGGGCTTTCAGAAGATAAGGGCATGGAGATTGACCCAGCTCATCGACCTTCTAGTAAAGCTAAGACAGAACTCAGCTAGGACCGAAGAGAGGATTGCCAACCGGATGAAAACCGAAGAGAGCATTGCCAGTTTCATTCCAGTCTTTTCTCAATTGAGAAGTCAACCAACAGGTCAATCCTTCCCTTATATCATATCCATTTTACACAGTCTTTGTTGAAATAGTGTAAATAGTGCGAGACTTTCAACTAATGAAATCTAAACCAGCTAGTTCAGTCAGATACCGGCTAAGCAACCTCTAAAGCAGCTATCGGAGCAGTAGCAGCTTGAAATTCGCATACCAAAGACGATGGAATTCCCCACTTTCTAATGCAATACGGCAAAGCTTAGGGAGTCAGCTAGTCCAACATCAGTCATTCTAATGGAATATCTGGAATATCGAACTAGGAATTGAAAGACTTTCTTTCTTTATATACGAGTCAATTACATACCGGAAATCTCGAACAGTAAATGCTATACCGGAAATGCGATATCTAAAGTCAATCTCAGTGAATTCCGTACCAAGCAGTCCAACCAAAACCTAACAGTATATCAGATCTATCCTATACAGGTAGTCCAACACAAGCAATCGATACTACGCCTTCGACCTTTGAGAAGTTACTTTGTGAAATAGGATTTCTCCCTTGTACAATTTCTTCATTTTAGATAGCTAGAGCTAAGCCTGTCCTAAGAATGAGTCGGGTAGGACCTTTCAGTCAAGTGCCTTGCCTTCCTTGCCTATTCATTTAGTCCAACAATTGAAATACCTATTCGCATTCCTTCCCAGTCCACTTCGAAAGTTACTTTGTTCAGTCGATAGATGCAATGCTGCGATGGAGAAATCTCATATGCTCTCCAACTTGAAAGACCTTCTCTTCCCCCTCTTGGAAACAGGCTAGCGATGAGGAGAAAAGTCGCCCAATGTATGGTCCTAATTTCAACACGCCACCTACACGACTCACTACATAGGTTTAAGGAAAGCAGTATACTCATGACCAGGCACAGCAGAATAAAGGCCTAACTCTCAAAGTAGTGATGTTCCCCCAAGGGTTCGGTATCATAATAGAGTAGTATGCCGGAACTCTTTCTCTTAAGGTGCGGAGCGAACTGTCGGACTAGGAGCAGCGATTTCTTTTGTTGAAGAAGAAGTTCTTCCTCTAAATAGATGGCGAGAATCTGTTCTTGGTGGTAGGGCATGGTTAAGCTTTTAGTAGGCATAGAGTAGAAGAAACTGATCGATCGAGATAACATTTCCACCAGATGCCAGAAAGAGGAAGACAGAAGCAAGAGTCCCCCCAGGGGCGAAATGTGAGTTCATCGCCGGATTCGGAGTAGTTCAAATCAAAGAGTTCCAGATATGCGGATTAAGCGAGAGCGAGTTTGTTTGAGTCTTTCTTGGTTCTTGAAGCGTGAAATGCGTGTGTGAGCATTGTTTTGCCGTCTTTCTCTTATAACGTTCTCAGAGGATACGGCGAAACCACTTTGTGTTTAGTGGTTTTTAGGGAAGGATCAGGTCTTTTCGAGAGCTTATTGACCCGCAAAAATCAGCTTTGTGACCGATTTCTTTGAGTCAGCTTCTTTTCCGTGCGTGATAGAGCGTGAGGTTCGAGAGCGTATTGTACGAACAAATGCTTTATTCGATCACTTTTCGCTAGCGTTAGTGAGTGATGAGATAGCGTATGATCCGTGCGCTAAGCGAGCAGCAAGCATTTTCTACTTCAACAACTTCTACTTATAGCTGTTTTGTGTTTCAAAATTTAGTTTTCTCTTTTCTTTTTCTTTTAGATGATGACAAACGAACTGAAAACTGCGAATGCTTCTAATTAATTGAATCTTATTTTATAATCCAATTTTCTTTTTTATATATAAAGCAGAGTGATGTCTTTATGACAATTCGTCAAGTCCGATCGAGAAACCTGCGCCCAAAGTGCTTACGTAGCCGGTCACCGTTTGGCTAAGATCCTTGATGACTGATTCATAAACCACTCTAGCTTTATTTCAGTCTTGTGTTAAGTGTTCGCATAGCGACTCAGGTCCTAACAACTTGATGTCAGACTGTTCAACATGAGGGACATCTAACTCCTCTAACACAGATAACATAAAGACTAGGATTAGATGCTTAACATAACGACTCGTATGCTTTCACGAAAGAAGAAGGAGCTCGCAGACATTTCACAAAGGATTGTGTTGGTGTTCCGCGCTATCTCAACTCCTAGTTCTAGTAGTACAAGCTCGAATCTGATCTATAAGAATAGATCTTAGGCGGAAATAGAGCTCTTTGAAATTGAAAGCGGTATTCCCCCTTATATATAGCCCTAAAATAACCAACCTATAATCCCGCCTCGCCTGGGTTAGATTTTTTTATGGTGGAACGAAGTTAATAAGTCGTTTTCTAAGTGAGGAGACAGGAGCTCTAGCTTAGAGAACGGTCCCTAGGCCTGTTGACACAATCCCATTTCTTTCTCCCTTTCTTTCCGTTGGTCAACAACCAACAAAAGTTCTCGTTTAGTTCTTCACTACTCGTACAGGAAGGCCTCTCTTTCTGTATGGGGGGAATCCTTTAAAATCAAAGAAATCAAGATGGATAAATTCACTTATTTTCGAAATTTGACGACAAATCCGGTACGATGGCTGTTCTCCACTAACCACAAGGATATAGGGACTCTATATTTCATCTTTGGTGCCATTGCTGGAGTGATGGGCACATGCTTCTCAGTACTGATTCGTATGGAATTAGCACGACCCGGCGATCAAATTCTTGGTGGGAATCATCAACTTTATAATGTTTTAATAACGGCTCACGCTTTTTTAATGATATTTTTTATGGTTATGCCGGCGATGATAGGTGGATCTGGTAATTGGTCTGTTCCGATTCTGATAGGTGCGCCTGACATGGCATTTCCACGATTAAATAATATTTCATTCTGGTTGTTGCCACCAAGTCTCTTGCTCCTATTAAGCCCAGCCTTAGTAGAAGTGGGTAGTGGCACTGGGTGGACGGTCTATCCGCCCTTAAGTGGTATTACCAGCCATTCTGGAGGAGCAGTTGATTCAGCAATTTCTAGTCCTCATCTATCTGGTATCTCATCCATTTTAGGTTCTATCAATTTTATAACAACTATCTCCAACATGCGTGGACCTGGAATGACTATGCATAGATCACCCCTATTTGTGTGGTCCGTTCTAGTGACAGCATTCCCACTTTTATTATCACTTCCGGTACTGGCAGGGGCAATTACCATGTTATTAACCGATCGAAACTTTAATACAACCTTTTCTGATCCCGCTGTCTTTTTAAAAATAGGTGTTTATCTAGGGGGTCGAGTCCTCTTCTTTGCTTTAAAGAAGTTGGGCCTACCTTATTGGCTTGCTTTGATGATGGGTTTAAAGTTGTGCTTTGAGAGTTTTATGATTCCTAATGGAGAAGGGTCATCGGGGTCGTGGACGGACCTCTTTTACCCATCAACATGGGAAGAAAGTACGTCGTCAGTCAATCAACCGGCGGGGCCTCCCGGTAATGCGGTCGCTTCCCCGGGGGAGCCGGCGAACGTAGCTTCTTTTCCGTATGAGCCGGATGAAGTAATAGGGGGAGATTCTGTGCAAAGGATACAACAGCGTCTTCTCCAAAAAGAAGGATTTCCTTCTTTCGAAGTAATAGAAAGAGCACGTATCCAAGCCGAAGACCTATTCGAGGTCAAGGTTGATATTATTCGTCGAATGACGGTCCTTGATCCAACTGGCGATTGGATGCGACAGGGGGCTCGCGCTCTCGACAACCCCCGTACCGCCACGGGGGAGTCGTCGTTGGAAAGACTATATAGTCTTTTAGACGAGATCGACCGGGACGGAGTCGACTCTCAAGCTTTTAAATCTTTGAAAGACAAAGTTTTGAGAAGAAGAGAAAATATTGATGCACACTCCGCGGCATAGACTAATTTGGAAAGATTGGGCTTCCCGGAGAATTTGGTGTCTTTCTATTTGGAAACAAAGGACCATAAGTCTAATTAGACACTTCGTCTTTATTGTTCCACTAGCTAGGAGAAAATTATCAGATGTCCCTTTCATTATTACAACCTTCTTTTTTGATGTCAAAGACCAGAAGCTACGCGAAAATTTTCATTGGATCTCGGTTGTTCTTAACAGCGATGGCTATTCATTTAAGTCTTCGGGTAGCACCACTAGACCTTCAACAAGGTGTCTATTCTCGCATTTCATATGTACACGTTCCTGCGGCTCGGATGAGTATTCTTGTTTATATCGCTACGGCTATAAACACGTTCTTGTTCCTATTAACAAAACATCCCCTTTTTCTTCGCTCTTTCGGAACCGGTACAGAAATGGGTGCTTTTTCTACGTTGTTTACCTTAGTTACTGGGGGGTTTCGGGGAAGACCTATGTGGGGCACCTTTTGGGTGTGGGATGCTCGTTTAACCTCTGTATTAATCTCGTTCCTTATTTACATGGGTGCACTGCGTTTTCAAAAGCTTCCTATCGAACCGGCTCCTATTTCAATCCGTGCTGGACCGATCGATATACCAATAATCAAGTCTTCAGTCAACTGGTGGAATACATCGCATCAACCTGGGAGCATTAGCCGATATGGTACATCAATACATGTTCCTATGCCCATTCCAATCTTGTCTAACTTTGCTAACTCCCCCTTCTCAACCCGTATCTTGTTCGTTCTGGAAACACGTCTTCTTATTCCATCTTTTCTCGAATCCCCTTTAACGGAAGAAATAGAAGCTCAAGAAGGAATACCAAAACCTAGTTCACTCGCTGAGTCTCTTTGCATCCATGGCTGAATGGTTAAAGCGCCCAACCGGGCAAATTCGTAGGTTCGATTCCTGCTGGATGCACTTTTTACGTTCAGTTCAATCGCTGCTCACGGAATTGATACATATAGCTCGCCCTTATAGCTTATGGGGCACTTCACTCGCTCAACACTCGTTCAAAACATCCACTCTTTCTTCACTCGCTAGGGAAAGATAAAGGATAGATGACTGAAAATCCCGCTTAGAGATCGCAAAACTATAGTCAGAGTAGGAGTTCCCATCCGTCGAGGCCTCGTTTTACCTGCCCTTGGGACTGGAACTGATTGGTTGCTTGTTGTGACAGCCAAGGTCTGAACATTGTCCCACTTCCCTCATCGGGTTCCTCTCTGTTCATCATGGGGTTGTTGGGATAAAGGTGGGTTTGAGACGCGCGGGTACTCTTGATGCGAAAGGATATGGATCTAGAAGCCGAGATCAAAGCGTTAGTTCAAGATAAGAGCCCTTACGAACCAAGGCTTCTAAAGTTGCCGGAGGGTCCATCATCAAGAATGGCCTAAGATGGTCAGAAGCATTCCTAACAATGCTAGCCACAGCGGAATACTCCGGCAAAACGGGTCGCCATTTCGCGGAATCGAACGCCCTAAGAGGAAGATTTCATTTGCTTTCTCTTTCGTGGAACGAAGTTGATCCATGGTCATCGGGATGTCTATGTTGAAAGAGAACCTAACCTGAAGAGTCATTGGTTTTCCAGGTCGGAAAATTAAGTAAACAACTCAGGTGGACAAGAGGCGAACCACTCAGCTGATGAGTCAGCTATACTTTTTTTAAAATAGCCTAATGAGGAGACGATCGTAACCTCTGAGCTCAAAGATGGAAAGCAGATTCCTTTTTTCAGGTTTTGCATAGCTTCCCAAGCGCCCGGCTTTCTTTTTGGGTTCCGAAAGGCAGAGTAGCTTCAGCATCGAGTAGGGTATGGGATAGAGTTCGAGTGAGGCATCAACCATAGATTGCGGAACTTTCGAGATGCTTCCTTGCGAAAGCCAACGGAGTCTGTACTGTAACTCAACCTTCTCATCCATGGAAGGATTCCTTATTCGATGATAAATGTCAATCGAGGGCACCCTCATTTCCAGAGAGAGAATCAGGCTGCACAGAAGGGGGAAAGCCCTCCTACTGAGCAAGATCATTAATTAATATTAATAAGGAAGCACTTAACTTAGGGCAGCCAGTCTCACTTCACACAGCACAGCGCCTTGCTATTTGCATTCATCCTTGTAACTTACCGAAGCGAGGATCTCATGCTATCATTGAACGGCTACCGAACCGCCATACTCAGGTAACCGGTCTAGGTTCCAAGTACAGAAACACCCCATAGCTACTTAGGGCCGCAACGCAATAAGGCTTTTCGCTCTAGTTGGGCAATGCAAGGAGGCCTCTTTCGCCATTCTTTCTAAATGATAAACTATTATTAGTTCAGTTCGGTAGAACATCGATGAGAGGATAATTTTTTCACAGAAGCATATGATTGCCCCTCAATCGCCAGGTGGCTCGCTCCAGGTGCATGAGTAGCTTTGCTGGCTCTTATACGAAAGGTACCGGCCTCTTTCAGTGGTTCTTGCTTGCTCTTTAAAGCTGATCTGGTGCTGTCTCGTTCCTTCAGTTTGTTCTGATTCCGATGAAGGATACTATATTCCGCCTACACAACTACCTTGCTTGGTGGTTCAAAATGGAAGTCTAGGTATCTGCTTAAGTGGTCTGCTCGTACCGTTCCAAAAAGAGCTGCGCTGACAGGCGTATTTGAAAATGTGTTTCCGGGCTCACATATCTAAATTTCAGCGAGATAGGGTGCGGATAGGTGGAATGGAAATTCCACTCCAATCCCTTTAATGGATCCCCGAAGGAGACGGGTGCAAATGGAATTTCAATCAAAGGCGCTATGACCACTGAGCATGCCAACAAGGCAAACTCAGAAAATCGTCTCCTGTCCCAGGTCACTGAAAGGGAGATACTCGCAGCCGAGCTCTCGTCCCACTCCCGCTGCCAACTTCGTGATAGAACGACCATGCGAAGGGATACGGATAGGCTGCCCTCCCACACTTAAGGCATTGTGTTACACCTTAAATGTCTGGATTTAGCGTTATTGTCAAGCATCTCATTCACTACTAAAAGAAAGGTATGGATATTCTGCTCGAAAGCTTGACGAAGAAGCGTAAGCAAAAAGCATATTTTAGGAAAGAGGTCCAGGTAGCTCAGCTGGTTACAGCTAATGAATGAAAAAACGTGTGTGCCGATTTAGATTTCCCGTCTTAAGCCCCACCTCGGTAGCTCAGCGGTAGAGCGGCCTCTTGTATAGTTCAACAGGTAGTCGGACGTGGGTTCAAATCCCGCTCGAGGGAAAAAACAGAGAGAGCAGCGAAGGGGCCTTTCCTCGCTTCTGTCTTTTTTTTTATAGATCAGTTCAGTCTGTAAACAAGCAGGTGATGCCTTTTTAGCCGGGAAACTGTAAACTTTCGAAAGCAAGCTCACCCACTCTCCCCCAGTGGTTAAACTCTAGGATCTGATTTGAATTCCATATTAAAGAAAAGTAGACATCTGCGGCCTAAAACTACACGAGTGGATAGATTTACGGCTACTACTTCCCGATCTTTGTGAACGTTCACTTCAATAGGATATCTCGTTTTACTAGCTCGACTATAGAGAGAGGAACTAATGGTAACGAGCCAGACCAGATGATCTTCAAAGACATCCTTCACCGATCGATTAGATGAGAGAGGTCATTCAGTGTAAGACCTGAGGTAGACGAACGGTTCACTGTCAGTGGTTCCATACGTCAATCCCATCCTGAAGGAGCTAATGAAAGCAGGAATTCAAATTCAAGTGGGCTCTTCCTCTTCGATTCAAGCAAGTCGACCATTGAATCTATTAAACTGGGCCGCTTCTTCCCCCTCCGCAGGAAGACTTCCTTCTTTCCCTTGCCTGGCTGGTTATCTCAAACCGGCATTCGAACCCACAAAGCCTAGCCGCACCGCCATTGTGCTATTAGCCCTACGCCTAGAAAGCCTCAGTTACAGACTGAACTTACCTATAGGAGGAGGTTTGATTCCATTGCCATTTACTGTTCCATGCGATCTTTACACCGACACCCCCATCTATCCAAGCCTAGTAAAAGGAGAATCAGCTGAAAGAAGAGAGAGCCCCCTTCCCGTTGTTGTCTCTAACTAAACCACCACCAGTACACTCTTCCACTACAGATGCTGAAAACCCGATTCCTTCCCAGGCTTTTCTCTTATCCCTGACTTGCTAGTACTCAACCTAGAGATGAAAGAAGTAAGAGCCCCCTCTTGTCGCAAAATAGTAAATTAGGTTCAGTTGGAAAAACAGCTATAAATGACCACTACGAACGAAGGATGCAAGTCCTCTCAACAAACTCCATATCTGCAGAAAAAATGCCACTATTCTAAATTCAATATAGTAAGGCGTTTCTAATCTTCCTCGCAGCAAGACTTCTGAAAGCCAGTTGCTAAGAAAAAGATTAGAACAAGAGGGCTCTGGCGATTTCGGAACTAGCTTGACTCATTCCACCCAGCAAGTCTGGGGTGAACGAGAACTAGTTCATCACCAACATGCTTAACTCCTAGGACTTTTGGGATTTAATACTCTTACTCTTTTTGACCAAAAGATGGTGAAGAGAGGAGCTAGATAGAAGTAGTTTTTAATGAGGAGAGGGAAATCTGGCCATTAGTTAAGTCATTTTTTCTTTGGTCATAAGTTGGTTAGAGAAAAGTAATTAGTTCAGTTTTAGGCATACACTAATAGTAGGTTACGATTCAAAAGAAAGAGAGATTCAAGCCAATCGACCGGCTAAGAGGACTATTCAAATTCGAAAGTAGATGTTCATGCTCATATAGCTGCAAAATGACACTTGACCTATTTCCCTCATAGACAGACATGGAAATTCGAAAGTGTCTATCTTATATAGCTGTCAAATGAGACTTTCACTTTTCCCTTCGTAGAGCAGATCATGAATTTCAAAAGTTCTATCTCATATAGGGGCAAAATGAGACTTGAAGGCTTGTTTACTCAACGGACCAGGCACCAAAGCAAGAGATTGAAGCGGGGCATGGGTGTGCCTAAGCATCGGCCATGCCAAGGTTGCCTCCAGGCAAAGCATGTCAAGGCACATCACGACCTACTTCATCAGGCAACACCGAGCATTTCCCGCACCCAAAGCGAATCCATCATTCCAGACTTTCCTACTACTTCTATAAGGTCTGGTAATGATAACGTGCTGAAATAGGCGGATCCTACTAAGAGAAAGGGTACTAAGGTCTTTAGTAACAGAGAAACATCCGGTACAGGTGCCGCTGGTACAGACGCCAACGGAGCCAAAATAGGGTTCTACCAGAGCGGAGCGAGGTGTATTCGAGTAAGAGAGTAAGTGATAGATACGCGAAAGGCAGGTAAGAGATTCATTTAGCAAAAAGAGGGCAAAGCAAAGAGAGAAAGCCGAAAGAATCTTTCTCAGAGGGGCGGCGAAGGAATACACGAAGGCAGGTTTCAGAGCTCGATAAAGCAGACGAAGACTTTCAACGCATATAGGTAACTAACCGCCTCTTATCCCGGAAAGTCTAATCGCAGGCCAACGGGCGGCAACGGTAAGTATGGCAAGCTAACTGCTGGGAGAACGGTTAGTGTACCAACAACTGAGGAAGGCGGCCCGCCCAGGTGGCATAAAAGATAGGTAATCTAATGAATGCTCGGATGCTATGCCGCTTGATTAAGGTTAGTAAGTTAAACGACTATTGTATGAGGATTCGATCACAGTCCCTGTGTAAACGCAATCTCATTCTCAACTTCCTATGCCCCACGATATTTTTTCGGCTTAAACCTTATAATAACTAAAGTATTTACCCAATCTTTAAAGCGAAACCATCAAAGTTCCATCTGCTCACGATACATAGAGCCGACCGCCGGCTGGCTTCCAACCGGGTTAGAAAGTTTACAATATATCGTAACAATCGCTTCAAGCAGTGCTATCTCCGGATGCAAGTCTATTCTTGAGTGAGCTGGACTAGATGTTCGCCTTTTGATAGAATGAAAAAAAGAACTATCGATGTAGGATCTCTTTACCGGAAGGGCAAGCACCTACTCCTAACAACCATTAATAGCTATGTCCGTTCATACATCAGAAGCCTTAAATGTAAGCTCTTTCTTCACTCGTATCACTTATTCAATTAGCTTGGCGAATTGCTTTCCTTTAGCCTGAAAGGAAAGTAAGGGTATCAGATCGAGCTTTCTTCCGGGTGTAGCACCCTAGCCCTCTCGTCTAAGGTCTAAAACTGATGAATCAAAGCCTATCGTCTCAGCCTTTCCAGCTGCCTAACCTAATCCGATAAGCCTTCCAATGGTCCAAGGAGTTCTAACAATCGGGGAAGCCTTTGCCTTTGCTTTAGTGAGTTTCCTTCCTTACCCGAAAGCTGGATCGGGTTTCACTGTTGTGTTGGTTAATGCCCAACCACCTTCACCTAAGAAGGCAAAGAAGTAAACTTCATAACCTTTTCCATTATCAGTAGCAGCAGTGGACGAATCGAGACAATAAAAATACAGGTAGGAATCTGCTTATCTACTTGCCTTTCAACCTCAGAGCATTCAGTTCAGGTACCGCAGCGGTCGACGACTTGGCTGGGGCAGATCTTCACTCATTATCCTTCTTCGAACCTTTTGGTATGTATTGCCCCCTAACTATAGATCAGATCCAGCAGACGAGAAAGAAAATTCCGCACTGCTGCTGAGTCGTCGGACTTATCCACCAAGGGATTCGTGGAATTTCTGTGGATTGCGTTGGGGGAAATCTACCAAAGCTAGGCAGATAGATAGACTCCTTTCCCGCTGCTAAGGGAGAGCAAGAAAGAGAAAAATTCTTGTTTTTTAACCAGCGCTTTGGGTATGCAGGTACTAAGAGTCCTCTCACTACCAACCAGCAGACATCATCTGGCTGGGTCTTGCCGGTATCAACAACGAGAAAAAAACTACCAAATGGAAACAGCAACTAACTATGGCTCTTGGTGGGCCCAGACAACGTCCTAGGCGTAGGGGAGATCGGAGCAACAGGTAACGCCTAGACGACGTTTTTATTCCTGGGCTGCAGTAAGTAGATCGAGAGGTCGTTTCGCCCCTTGTCCCCGAATATGGGTAAGATGTTCTCATACAATGTTGCTCCAATCTGACCTAGCTGGCGAGCGATCCCAGTTCGCGACAGAGAACAAGACAGCAAGCGAGCGTACCTTTGTTCGCTTCTTCTCCACCAAGCACGGAAGTTTAAGGATAACTGTAGGTCGGTGGCTACCTAAGGAAACTCCGATTCGATCCGCCCCCCGGCTGGGAGGCATCTACCTCATCCCGATCACAAGGAGAGGTTCACTATGATGGGGGGTACTTCTTTTTTTCCCTTCCGGAAAGAATGAAATGCATAGGGGACCATCCTTTTGTTGCGGCATGCTCCTCAGATTTACGGATTCACAGGGGGCCTCAGGCCCTACTTAGTTGACTGACAATGACAAAGGCTTGCGAAACTAAGTAGGGCCTTTTGAATTGAATCTTAAGTAGTCTATCAGTGGTGCAAAGCTAATTGCCCCTTTTCAGTAGGGGGCGAAAGGTTAGACCTTAGAAAGTCAGCGAACAGCGGTTCTTCTATGTAGGTATGGCGTTCCCCCTTGACTCTCCTAACGTCGAGCTAAGTGATTTCGTAACCTTTTCGTAGCGTAGTAGAATGAAGGCTACGCACCGACGCTCTCTTTTCTATTAGCCTAAGCGTCTTCGCTAACTCGCTCGCCTACTATACCCTACTATACCACTTTTAGGGTAGGCTAGGCTAACTCAGCCGCTTACTTCTACTAATGTAGGGCTAAATAGCGCCTTTTCTTTTTAAAATAACCCATTTTCATTATTGCGAACCTATAGGTCCTTAGTAGCGTTGACAAAGAAGAACAGCCGGTTAAAAGACAACGAATCTTTTTATTTATATCTTAATTATATATAAAAATATATATAATAATTAAGAATAATTAAAATTTTAGGCCAGCTTGACAAGCTACCCTTCCTCTTGATCTGAGGTGCGAAGATCAAGATATCTTTTTTATGACTTCCATTCCACTTATCGATCCCGGCCCAGAAAAGTGACCGACCAGGGCCCTATTGATGAATGAAAGAAAGGCTTTATGAGCCCTAGCCCTGTAAGCCCACACCTGTGTAGAGTGGATCGTTCAACACCTGCGGCACAAACCCATTTTTGACCTATTGGTCCTAGTATCATAGGCGACCGAACGGCCGCCCCCTAATTACTAGACCGACCTGCTATAATAATTCCATAAACACCTAGCGAAGATATGGCAAACAAATAAAGTAGCCCTATGTTCGGATCTGACAATACCATACCATAATCAAAAGGTACAACGGCCCGAGCGACCAGACTTAACATAAATGTAGCCACTGGAGCCATTCTAAAAAGGGAGAAATTTGCACTACTTGGTGAAATAGGTTCTTTTATAATCAATTTAAAACCATCTGCTAGAGGTTGTAACAATCCAAACGATCCCACTACATCAGGACCCTTTCGACGTTGCACAAAAGCCATTACTTTACGTTCAGCTAGCACTAAAAAGGCTACTCCTAGTAGAAGTGGTAGAATTATTCCAAGTATTTCAGCTGGAACTGCTATGTACATTTTCTATTTTCTATTCACTCATGATCTGGCCTAGTCGACCCGATCATGATATTTCACTCATGATCTGGCCTGGTCGACCCAATCATGATATTGAAGGATGGGACCTTTTCTCGAAAAAGAAAGGAGATTCTATTTCTTCTTCCAAGCCCTTCTTAGAAGATGCAGTCAGTAAGCTCTCACTTATCTTCTTCATTTACGAAAATAGATAGATAAGAAAAGATGTCAGCCTCTCTTTTCTCGCGGAACACTCACTTAATGGGGCTATTTGAATTGGAAGACAACGACAAAAGTGAAAGAAGGAGGTCTATTTCGTTGATCGATGTCAATGGACCAAGAAATCTGTCCTTTGCTGAAAGCTCATAGGGTAAGAAGAATTGAAAGGTAGGTTTTGTCAGTGATTAAATGGAAAGGTCAGCTGGAGCGAAAACCAATCAAACTCAGAAAGATAGGTAGATCGAGCGCGCTGAGGGAAATTCGAGAGATCCGGAGACATGGCCACTACTGGCCTACGGTCCTTGCAGATTACATAGCACATGCTAAGAGCTGCGATGCCTGCCAGAGGTATGCAGGAATCCAGCACAAGCCGGCTTCCGAGTTATACCCGATTATAAAGCCTTGGCCATTTCGAGGGTGGGCCATGGATATCATCGGAAAGATCTATCCCAGATCTTAAAGAGGTCATACTTTTCTCCTAGTATAGTAGCTACGGCCCAGCCTTCTCCACCTTCTGCCCTGGGTAGAAGCCGAGCCTCCCCAGAATGTGACTTCTACGGAGGTAATAAGGGTCTGGTATATCTTACTGTTATTCGTCCAGATATTGCTTATGCAGTTCATGTAGTGAGTCAATTTGTGTCTGCTTCTACCGGTCCCCGTCGCGGCGTTAGGAGACATTCATTGGGTAATTCCGCAGAAGACCACACAGGCCATAGGTAACGGCTCTTATGCCTTGCCAGCAGAAATCAATCAATCCAGAGACCGTCCTCCCTATCGCCCGCCCAATGCTTACTATCGAGATTGGTTCGTCGGGCTTTACTCCCATTCCAAAGTTTCCGAATTAGCTTTAGAGATTGAGCAAGTGTAAAAAGTATAGAGTGATCTGGTTTGCGCGGCTTTCGGGTTATGTCTACTAGAATAACAACCCGTAGTCTAGTTGAGGTTAAACCCTCTTTTACAAGATTACAGACTAAAATGACTCGCTTTCTTTCTGAATCTGCTTTCTCTATTGACATATAAGAGTATCGACTTGAGCGCTTCCTCGAAAGAAAACGGCGAAGGAACGCCTTCTCTCTCGTGCTATGGCTTTGCTTCCTTATCTGGGGAGACGTGACTAAGCCTAAAAGGCGCTAGACGGCACTGTTGACGCCTTATTGTCTTTCCATAGGAACTCCTAAAGTATACTTATGCATTTGAGTCTGTTCAGTCGTGCCTATCCCCGATAGTCACTCCTTCACTCACTTTATTTCCTTATTTATGTGATTATGTGACACGTCTATCTTTGAAACTATTACCATTAGCTAAAAGACAAAGATTAAATTAAAGGTAAGGTCTAACTAAAGCGGCTCAGTACTATGACCCCGACTCTCTTTATCTATCCCTTTCCCGACTCTGTTAAGGAGGATCGCTAACCCAACTCTTTGAATCTCTGACTAAGCCTGTTCCTCGAGTACCGCTTGCTAATCGGCTAACGGAACTGGTAACCGTTGACTGCTTCTTCTCTTGTCTTTAACGAGTCACTCTAACTCTCTCCTCTGTCTACGCTCGTTCCTGTCCTTAAACGAAGCTCTCTCCGGTTGCTTCCTTCTCCTTGCTAAACTAGAAATGATCTCTTACGACTAGCATTGCGATTCACGCATCTCGCACAACCGTGCCTGAGATATTAGTGGTGAATACTCTTGTATACTAGCCGTCTCACAGGTTCTCGTTAGCAAGGATAGAGAGACAAAAGGATAGCTTCGAAAGTAGGTAGGCTAGGGAGATGCTCAAACCGGGGCTGGATCGAATTCCTGTAAGACTTCTATCCTTTTTCTCTTTCTTTCTTACTATATTCCCCTGCCCCCTATATTCAATTAAAAGACTAGAAAACCTCTCTTGTGCGTCTACGTACCCGTCTTACCAATACTGATTAGCTTAAGACTGAAAATCTTAGTTAGATAGCATCTATTGTATTGTCTATCTTAATTCGCTTAAAGCCTTACTTTCAACTCGGCCTCCCGGTCAGTATATCCGAGTTCGACTTAAATAGTCTCGGTTTTCATATTCTTTATCTTTGATATGTGCGGTCCTCAATCGCCGGACGGCTGCCCTCCATCCCCTTGCTTCACGTGCGTGCCCTTCTTATCATTTGTTGGCTAGCCCTTTGTATTTCATGGCATGGCTACATGTGCCCTTTGGATTTGATGGCACTTCAACCGGGGGTCCTTTTTCATCCTTCGATGCTAACTCTGAACTCATGCTTCCACCTCCAGCTTAAGCACTTCTATCGATCAATTCTGGTTCAAGATTTGAAACTGACAGCCGAACCCAACGAGTGAAGTATACGTAAGGAGTCAGAAGAAAGCAAGCAATAAAAAAAGAAAGATTTCACGGCGATATCAATTCCGTCATATCTGAAAGAAATTCCTGAAATAAATAAAGAATTCTGTCACTTCAAGAAAGAAGGAAGGAATTCCATCAATAATTGCCAAATCCTAAATTCAGTCTTCACTGATAGATAGAAAGAGAAATTCTGTAAAGCAAAGAGAAGGCTTGAAATCAAATCCATCTTAATACGAAATTTTGAAATCAAAAATCTTTCCACTTCCAGCGCACCTCCTTTCCATGCTACTTCTTTCTTTTCCACTTCATGACCAGGAATTATAGGTCGGCATTTCTTTCATTCCATCAAGAAAGGCACCTCTGGACGTCTGCTTCAACTTCAAGCCCTTCTAGGGTAGGGATAGGGACCATGGATCAAGATTTCTGGTTCCCCTTCGATTTTCAACTTCGCAGTCTGCTACTATTAGAGGGATATGGATTTCTTTCCCCCGGATATCGATTTATCGGGAGTGCTACTCTTTCCATCAAAGCAATCACACCCTTAATTCACACTCATTCTGCTCCACTCACACCCGAAAGAAAGCTAGCTCATCTCTCAGACTGGATCCGGTCGTAGAGACTGATTGATCGGTCACCAACCTGCAAGACCAAGAATTTGAAGAAAGATCTCTGCTTAGGCTTAAAATCTCTCTACCTCTCAAAGTCACCACTCCGTCCAGGTGTGGAGGTCAGAATCCCATCCTATCCACCCGGGCCGTCGTCACCACCTTCTTTTGTCCGATCCTTCTCCTTTTGAATGATCGTCACGCTTCTCTTGAGATCGAGATCAGCTTCCCAAGTCAGAACTAGAAAGAATAGTAAATAGCACCGCTGATAGACTTCATATGAGAAAATGGGATGATTCCTCAGGCAGTGTAGCTTTGTCGGGGTGCACCTTTGGTAGCAGCGGCATCTCTATTTCTCTCTGCAAATGCATCCCATTGAGACTTCTCCCCCTGGGCAGGATCTTCCAACCTTTCATTCATTTCTTGATCCATCAACCTGGGAGCGAAGCCCTTCATCTTTCTCTTTTTGCTACTAATAACTGGGCTTCCCTTCACCACAAGATGCAAAAGATTGGAAGAATCGCTTGAGAGACCGTCCGCCCAACCTGTCAGATATTCCTGGACTCGCTTTGAACCAAAAGAGATGCTGCTTGATCCGAGTATGCTACTTGCGTAGTAGATCCAGCCATTACTATCAAAGCGTCTTTCCCACTTGAGAAAAGGAGTGATTTGCGCTCGTCCGATTGACGATGAAGGGGCCCTTCTCGCTTAGTGGAAAAAGTACTCAAATTGGCAATACGAACCTAATGGTTAGCTTTTGATGCCACCATACCATACCATACCATACCATACCATACCATACCATACCATACCATACCATACCATACCATACCATACCATAGGGGCTCTAGCTTACGACTATCAAAAAGAAGGCGATAGGGAAAGGCACCGCTAGATCGACTTTCAAAGTCCGGCTGGATGGGAATGATTTCCGGGGAAGAAGCCCCGGCTGCCATGCCAGCTCGATCTAAGGTGGGAAGGGATCGAGACCTTTCTCGCGAAGATGGTCTTCTAGAGTTTCAAAATCTCGACTTTATAACAAAACTACTTTCTTTCTTCCATGCCGCCGTCGAAGGCCCGGCTTAAGACATTGACTTGGGTCTTGCAGCTGCCAACCTTCAAAGTAGGAGTTCGGGATCTTGTCATGAGCATGCTCCAGAGAAGGCTTTTTCCTTTATTTATCTACCCGCCGTTGGTGACCGAGCGAGGATGATCTTATTCATGATCGGCCAAGTCCGAAAGCTGCAAGAAAAGGGGGCCAGAGAGAAGGTCTTTTCATCACCTCCTTTGGCTCTTATTGGTTCTCTTCACGATGATTGGTCGGGGCCTTCGTTCCCTCTTTTAAGTAGAGAGATGTTCCCGCGGCGAAGAAGTGGAATGATCATCAGAAGGAGGTGAAGGGCTTAACAGCGCCTGGCGGGAATAAGAAAATAAGGAAATTGGGTCGGGTTTGGTCATTCATTCTTGCTTTTTTGGGATTGAAGGATAAATTACAAGCAAGTCGTGTTTGGAGCGAACGAATTACCTCCTTTGAAAAAGAATTTCTTTGGTTATGGCCGATACCTATTGTTGTCAATGAGAAGATCTACCCGGAAAGGGAAAACAAGATCGGATAGTTGGGCAGGCGCTCCCCTTTGGGTGTGGCTGTGTATGGATAGGCTAAGGCACCTTAGTGTGCAAGGGGCTAAGTCGTTCATTCAAGGACCGGAGCTTTCA